AGTGTGGAGCCTGAAATTAAAGGAATATCTTGATGTGATGAAATTTGTAAATACTTACCTACACTTTATATATAACAGAATTAAACTGTCCCTACAAGTATCAAAAACTTAAGTGCTTCTTACACTTACATATAAAGGTAAGCTAAAGAAAGCTAGCGGGTTCATACCCCGTTTATGGACAAAAAAATTCCCCTTTTTAGTAAAAAAAACACCTATTAAAATATTATTTATAACCACACTAGTATTAAGAACAATCATCACTATGACAGCCAATTCCTGATTAGGAATTTGGATGGGGTTAGAAATTAATCTAATAAGATTTATTCCAATAATTTCTAAACAAAAAAATAATTTAAGTAGCATTAAATACTTTATCGTACAAGCAATTGCATCAATTACTTTATTGACATCATTTATTATTATAATAATAAAAATCTCTAATCAAGAGATAATTATTATTATAACAATAACTTTAAGAATTATACTAAAAATTGGAGCTGCCCCTTTACATTTTTGATTTCCAGAAGTAATAGAAAATTTAAGTTGAGAAAATTGTATTTTATTAATAACTTGACAAAAAATTGCCCCAATATCTGTTTTATCTTATCTACAACCAACACAAACTTATATAACAGTATTTATCATTACATCAGCAATTATTGGTGCAATAATAGGATTAAATCAAATTTCTTTACGTTTAGTAATAACTTATTCATCAATTAACCATATTAGATGGATGTTGGCAAGAATCCAATCCAATATAATAGTATGAACATATTATTTTATAATTTATTCATTACTCACTACAATTATCTCAATAATATTTAAAGCAGATAACATTAATTCAATCAATGAATTATTCATAAATAAAAATGAAAACAAAATTAATAAACTAAATATAATAATATCACTAATAAGATTAGCGGGAATACCTCCCTTATTAGGATTTTTACCAAAATGAATTCTAATTCAAGAAATAATACAAAAATCTATGTATTTAAGTATAATAATTTTAATTATATCATCAACAGTAACACTCTACTTCTATATAAAATTATTTCTATCAGGAAGAATAATAATATTTAAACAAAATAAATGAGTAAAAAATTTTTCATTATCAACATCAGACAAAACCGCCTTATATTTAAACACTTTATCCACTACAGGAATTATCTTATCAACCTTACTAATTATATAAGGACTTAAGTTAAAAAAACTAGTAACCTTCAAAGTTAAATATAAAAGAAATCTTTTAGACCTTAGTGAATAACCACTCCTTTAGAATTGCAGTCTAAAATCATTAATGAATATAAAGTCTAATAAGGAGAATTATCTATAAGATGATTTACAATCAACCGCTTTTATCAGCCACCTTATCACAAAATGATTATTTTCAACTAACCATAAAGATATTGGAACATTATACTTCGTATTCGGGTCATGAGCAGGTTTAACAGGTACAGCATTAAGTATATTAATTCGAATAGAGTTAAGAGCCCCGGGCCACCTTATTAACGATGATCAAGTTTATAATGTAATTGTAACAGCACATGCTTTTATTATAATTTTCTTCATAGTTATACCCATCATAATTGGGGGATTTGGTAACTGGTTAGTACCATTAATAATTGGTGCACCTGATATAGCATTTCCCCGAATAAACAATATAAGATTTTGATTACTACCTCCCTCATTAACTCTACTCATCTCAAGTAGAATCATTGATATAGGAGTAGGAACAGGTTGAACAGTTTACCCACCTCTTGCAGGCCCTATTGCTCATAGAGGGCCTGCAGTAGATTTCGCTATTTTCTCATTACATCTGGCAGGAGTAAGATCTATTTTAGGTGCAATTAACTTTATTACTACTATAATTAATATAAAATCACCTGAAATAACAATAGATCAATTACCCCTTTTTACATGATCAGTAATAATTACGGCAATCCTATTATTACTTTCACTTCCAGTATTAGCAGGGGCCATTACTATACTACTAACAGATCGAAATCTAAATACATCATTTTTTGACCCCGCAGGAGGAGGTGACCCTATTCTTTATCAACATCTATTTTGATTCTTCGGGCACCCTGAAGTATATATTTTAATTCTACCAGGATTCGGAATAATTTCCCATATCATCAATCAAGAAAGAGGAAAAAATGAATCATTCGGCACATTGGGTATAATCTATGCTATACTATCAATCGGATTAATAGGATTCATTGTATGAGCACACCATATATTTACAGTCGGTATAGATGTAGACACTCGCGCATACTTTACTTCAGCCACAATAATCATTGCTGTTCCTACAGGAATTAAAGTATTTAGTTGATTAGCCACAATACACGGAACAAAATTTAAAATAACACCAGAAATCTGCTGAGCCTTAGGGTTTATTTTTTTATTTACAATTGGGGGGCTAACTGGACTCATTTTAGCTAATTCATCCATCGATATCATTCTACATGATACTTACTATGTAGTAGCACACTTCCATTACGTTTTATCCATAGGGGCCGTATTTGCAATCATAGGAGGAATAATTCAATGATACCCTCTAATTACAGGGATTTCATTAAATCAAACCATATTAAAAATACAATTTTTCACAATATTTGTAGGAGTAAATTTAACTTTTTTTCCCCAACATTTTCTTGGGTTAGCTGGAATACCACGACGATACTCTGATTATCCAGATTGTTATACATCATGAAACATAATATCAAGAATTGGTTCAATTATTTCAATAGTGGGTGTAGTAATATTTATCTATATTTTATGAGAAAGAATAATCAGAAAACGATTAACTCTATTCAGATCAAATACTCATTCATCCATCGAATGACTACAAAATAATCCCCCTGCAGAACATAGATTTTCAGAACTACCAGTATTAGCTACATTCTAATATGGCAGAAAAGTGCAGTGAATTTAAGCTTCAAATATAAAGATTAACTTTTATTAGAATATGGCTACATGAAATAATATATCTTTTCAAGATTCTATATCACCTTTGATAGAACAATTAACATTTTTCCATGATCATACTATATCGGTTATTACATTAATTACATTAATGGTAAGATACATAATAACACAAATAGTTAAAAACCGAAAATCATTTCGATACTTAATAAGCGAGCATTTAATCGAGACCATTTGAACTATAATACCGGCTGTAGTATTAATCTTTATTGCTTTACCATCTCTACACCTACTCTATATAATTGATGATAACGAAGAAACTAGAATTACAATCAAAACAATCGGACGACAATGATATTGATCTTATGAATATTCAGATTTTCAAAAAATCGAATTCGATTCATTCATAATTACAGAACCAATAAATAAAAACTCATTTCGTCTGCTAGATGTAGATAATCGAACCATTTTACCAATTAACACCAGCATTCGAATTTTAACGTCAGCTTCAGACGTTCTACATTCATGAACAATTCCAAACTTAGGTATTAAGATTGATGCAACTCCTGGTCGCTTAAATCAAGGAGAATTTATGATCAAGCGACCCGGCCTTATATTCGGGCAATGTTCAGAAATCTGTGGAATTAATCATAGATTTATACCTATTACCATTGAAGCCATTAATATTCAATCATTCATTAAATGGATTAAAAATACAATTTAAGAAATTAGTTAAATAAACATAACATTAAAATGTCAATTTAAAATAACCCAACATAGGTATTTCTTGCCATTAGATGGCTGAAAATTAAGCAATGGTCTCTTAAACCAAAACATAGTAAATAATACTTCTAATGAAACATGCCTCAAATAAGAAATATCTGATGATTATCCATACTTATTACTACTTCAATAAGAATTTTTATAAGTATAATATTATTATTTAATTCAAATATAAATTTACCTCAAAAAAAAAATTTAATTAAAAAAATTAAATCAATAAAGTGACAATGATAACAAACCTATTTTCAAACTTCGATCCATCCACCAGATTAATATTACCAATTAATTGAATAAGAATATGAATATTTATATTAGTAATTCCTTCAACATTCTGACTGATTAAAACACGACCTTACATTATCATAAATAACATTAGAAAAAAGCTGAATCAAGAATTCAGTATAATCAGTAATAACTCAAAAAGAACATTAATTTTTATTTCAATATTCATACTGATCACAACTAACAATTTTATAGGCCTATTTCCATATATTTTCACTAGAACTGCACATATATGCGTCACATTATCAATTGCAATACCCATATGAATAGGTATTAATATTTTCGGATGAACAAAAAAAACCAATCATATATTTGAACATTTAGTACCCATAGGTACACCACCAATTTTAATACCATTTATGGTATGTATTGAAACAATCAGAAGATTGATTCGACCCTGTACATTAGCTATTCGACTAGCAGCAAACATAATTGCAGGTCATCTACTATTAACATTATTAGGAAATACAGGAAGAATAATTAATGAATTATTATTAATAACAATACTAAGTGTACAAATAATACTTCTAATTCTAGAATCTGCTGTAGCCATCATCCAATCTTATGTATTCTCAGTATTAACTACACTATACTTTAGAGAAATTAACTAATGATAACAAAAAACTACAACCACCCATTTCACCTAGTAGAACATAGACCATGACCTTTGACGGGAGCCCTAGGAGGAATAGTAATAACCATTGGTTTAGCACAATGATTTCATAATACAGATATAACACTTATAATAATAGGTACAATCATCATTTTTATAACAATATTCCAATGATGACGTGACGTAACACGTGAAAGAACATTTCAAGGTCTACATACTAAAATAGTATCTAAAGGATTACGTTGAGGGATAATTTTATTTATTACATCAGAAGTACTATTTTTTATATCGTTCTTTTGAGCATTTTTCAATAGAAGTTTATCCCCTAACGTAGAATTAGGATTAATATGACCTCCTATAGGTATTGAACCATTTAACCCTCTAAATGTACCTTTATTAAATACAATCATTTTATTATCATCAGGAGTAACAATTACGTGAGCCCACCACACATTAATAGAAGCAAACGAAAGACAAGCTAATCAAAGATTATTAATAACTGTAATTTTAGGAATCTACTTTACTATTCTTCAAGCATACGAATATATTGAAGCCAAATTCACCATAGCAGACTCAATTTATGGTTCAACATTTTTTATAGCAACAGGATTCCATGGAATTCACGTAATTATTGGTACAACATTTTTATTAATCTGTTTAACACGACAAATAAATAAACATTTCTCATCTTATCATCACTTGGGATTTGAAGCAGCAGCCTGATATTGACACTTTGTAGATGTAGTATGATTATTTCTTTATGTATCAATTTATTGATGAGGTAATTATTTTCCTAGTATATAAGTACATTTGACTTCCAATCAAAAAGTTTGAAAATTCAAGGAAAATATTGATAACAATAATATATACAATTTTAATATCAAGCATTATTCCCATAATAATAATTCTATTATCAAAAGTAATTTCAAAAAAAATAAATTACGACCAAGAAAAATCATCACCATTTGAATGCGGGTTTAGCCCACAAACACACGCACGACTTCCATTCTCAATCCAATTCTTCTTAATTAGAATATTATTTCTAATTTTTGATATCGAAATCGCTTTAATTCTACCTTTAATTCCAATTATAAAAACATCAAATATTTTATATTGATGAATATCAACAAGAATATTCATTATAATCTTATTAAGAGGACTATATTATGAATGAAATCAAGGAATACTAAAATGAGCCATATAGGGTAATAGTTAAAAATAACATTTGAATTGCAATCAAAAAGTATTGATAAATCAATTTACCTTAATAAGAAGCTATAAGCAGTCAGTTTCGACCTGAAAGAAAGGTAAATCTACCCTTATTAAATTAACTGAAGCCAAAAAGAGGCATATTATTGTTAATAATACCAATGAAAGAAAATTCCAGTTAAAGAAATATTGTGCCAATACTAAAGCTGCTAACTTTAAGTAATAGCGGTTTAACTCCGTTAATATTTCTATTTAAGTAGTTTAAATAAAACATTACAGTTTCATTGTAAATATAATATAAATATTCTTAAATATTCAAGGGATAATTATATCCTCCTTTGTATCTTCAGCACAATACTCTAATGAGCTACTTAAATAAATAAACAAAAAAAATAAAACAAAAAAAAAAGAAAATAGCATAATATAACTCTTAAACCGATAATCAAATAAATACAAATAATTCTGAATAAAAAAAAAAAGAAAATTATATAAACCTTGAGCACCATAATACTCTAATCAACCATAATCTATGAAAGAAACATAATAATCCCCGCTAACCAAAAAATTATAAGTAAGAACCCTAGTTCTAATAATAGGCATAAACCATATAGAACCAAAATAATGCTTTATAAAAAAAAAATTAAAAATAGACTTAGTTAACATAAAGGAATTAAGTATATACCCAACATATAAACCCAATAAAATCACTAATAAAGTCAATAATTTTAAACTTAAAGGCAAATAAATAATACTAGGAATAGGAAATATTAATCAAGACAAAAAAGAACCCCCAACAATAGTAAAAATCACTAAAAAAAACATACCATAATACATATCAACTCCAACATTAATAAAATTTCGCAAAACAGAAAAAGAGAAAGGCTTAATTAATGAATAATAAAATAAACGAAATGAATATATTGCAGTAAGACCAGTAGAAAAAAAAAACATAAAAAAAATTAAAAAATTTAATCTTTCATTAGAACAAAAATCCAAAATTAAATCTTTAGAATAAAAACCAGACAAAAATGGAAATCCTGAAAGACTTAAATTAGAAATATTAAAACAAGAAGAAACATAAGGTATAGAAAATGTCAGTGAACCTATAAAACGAATATCCTGATAATCACCCAAATTATGAATATAACAACCAGCACACAAAAAAAGTAAAGATTTAAATAAAGCATGAGATAAAAGATGAAAAAATCTTAATAAAGGGTAACCCATTGATAAAATACTCATTATTAAACCTAATTGTCTTAATGTAGATAAAGCAATAACCCTTTTTAAATCAAATTCATAATTAGCTGCAAGACCAGCTATCATTATTGTTAAACACCCAAAAAATATTAAAACATAAATAGTGCCCCCAACAAAAAGAATAGGGCTAAAACGAATTAATAAATAAACCCCTGCAGTAACCAAAGTAGAAGAATGCACCAAAGCGGAGACGGGAGTAGGAGCTGCCATTGCAGCAGGCAACCAAGCTGAAAAAGGAATTTGAGCACTCCTTGTCATTGCAGCTAACATTACTATAAAACAAACTAAACTACAGTCATATGAGTGCAAAAAATAATCATAATAATAAATATAATTTCAACTACCATAATTCAAAAGCCAAGAAACAGACAATAAAATAAGTACATCGCCTACACGATTACTATAAGCAGTTAACAACCCTGCATTCGCAGACTTATTGTTCTGATAATAAATTACTAAACAGTAAGAAACCAAACCAAGACCATCCCAACCCAATAAAACTCTAATTAAATTAGGACTAATAATTAAGAACATTATTGAAACAACAAATAAAAAAACCAGTAAAACAAAACGATTAATATTTAAATCCCCATATATATAATCATTACTATAATATATAACTAAAGAAGAAATAATTAAAACAAAACTTATAAAAAGTAAAGACATTCAATCCAAAATAACACCTATCAAAACAAAAGAAGAATTCAAGGAATAAATTTCTCATTCTAATATAACAGAATAATCAAAAAAAATAAAAGATAATCTAATAAATAAACATAAAAAGCCAAAAAAAAAAAAAAAAAAGAAAATAAATAAAATAAATTAATCATATAGAGCTCAAGGTAAATTATTACATCATTAAATCCACAAATTAATATTTTAAATAAACTACTCAAGCTAAAAATAATAACAACAAAGGAAAAAAATATTTAAAGGCAATCAATGTAAAAACAATAAATGAAACTCCATAAAATAACAAGATGATATAGTATACACACCAGAAAAAGGAACACCATGCTGACTGGCACTATAAATATATAATCTATAAACACATCCAAAAAAAGACATAAAAAAAAGGAAAAACATTAAATAAGAAGAATAACTAATCAATCTATTAAAAAGACCAATCTCACCCATCAAATTAAGGCTAGGGGGGGCCGACATATTTCCTACAGTTAATAAAAATCATCATAAAGTCATTCTAGGCATAAAAGAAATAAAACCTTTATTTAAAATAAATAAACGTCTACCTAAACGTTCATAAGAAATATTAGATAAACAGAATAAACCAGAAGAACAAAGCCCATGGCCAATTATTAAAAAAATAGAACCATAAAGACCTCAAACATTTATAGTAAAAAGACCCCCAATAATCAAACTTATATGAGCAATTGAAGAATAAGCAATCAATATTTTAATATCTAGTTGACGTAAACAAATTAAACTAACAAAAACACCACCAAACAAAGAAAACAAGACAATAAAAAAATTAAAATCTAAAGAAAAAAAAGAAATACATTTAAACACACGAATAAGACCATAACCACCAAGTTTAAGCAAAACCCCTGCTAAAATCATTGAACCAGAAACAGGAGCCTCTACATGTGCCTTAGGCAACCATAAATGAAATATATAAACAGGGAACTTAACTAAAAAGGCTATCACCATACCAAAATAGAAATAAATACTAAAACAAGAATCACGTAAAATAAAATAACATAAACCCCCCAAATAACTATCCAATCATAAAATAGAAGATAATAAAGGTAAAGAAGCTAACAAAGTATAAATAATTAAATATAAAGCCGCTCTAATACGCTCTGGTTGATACCCTCATCCCAAAATCAATATAAGGGTAGGGATTAAGCTAAATTCAAAAAACAAATAAAAATTAAATAATCTAAGTCTACAAAAAGTACAATACAAAGAAAACATCAAAATCAAAACCATAAATAAATATAAATTAGGAAAATAAGACCTAAACCTAATACTAAGACTAGATATAATTATTAAAGAACAAATTCAAAATCTTAATAAAACTATTAATCAAGACAAATAATCTAATCCAAAATTAAATCTTAAATTAACAAAAAAAAAAGTAAAATCACCAAAAAAAATAAACAATAAAGAAAAAAAAAAAAATCAAAATTGAACTAATCATCAAGACGACATTAAAGATAAAGGAATCATTAACAATAATCCAAATAAAAATATTAACATATAAAAACAAAAGATCTAAAAACATAATCATTACCCTCAGAACGAATCATTCCAACGAGAACTGATAAACCTAAAGCACCCTCACAAACAGAAAAAATCAAATAAATTACCAAAAAAGAATTTAAATAACCATAAATCTCTAACAACAAAAAAACAAGAAAAAAAACTCTCAATACCATATATTCTAATCTCAACAAAACCAATAATAAATGTTTACGAACTGAACAAAAAACATATAAACCTCTATAAAAAATAAATAAAAAAAAAAAAAATATTAAAAAAATAAGTTTTAATAGTTTAAAATAAAACATTGGTTTTGTAAACCAAAATTGAAAAAAAGATTCTTAAAACTTCAGAGGAAGGAAAATCCCTATCTTTAAAACCCAAATTTAATATTTTAGTCAAACTATCCCCTGATTGAAACTAATTATAATTACATCAATAATGATAAACTCAATTTTTATACACACAAAACAACCCATAAATATAATCATCATCACATTAATACAAACAACAATAATAATATACATAATAAGAATAAAATCCCTATCATCATGATTCAACTACTTATTAATAATCATTTTTGTCGGAGGAATAATAGTACTATTCATTTACATTACAAGAGTAGCACCAAATGAAAAAACCAAAATCAGAAAAAAAATAATTCCAACATTCATAATGATAACAATAATTACCTTAATATTAAACAACGAAAGAATAATCAACGAAAAAACTTCATTAATAATAAATATTAATGAAAACACAACATATCAAATTATACTAAACAAAATATTTAATAAACCCATATACTACTTATCCATTACTATAATAATATACCTATTTATTGCACTAATTGCAGTAAATAAAATCACTAATTTAACAAAAGGGCCCCTACGAAAAAGCAACTAATGAATAAACCATTACGAAAAACCCATCCAATAATTAAAATCATTAACAACTCATTAATTGATTTACCCACACCTTTAAACATTTCAATATGATGAAATTTTGGATCAATACTAGGCCTATGTCTTATAATACAAATCATCACAGGATTATTTCTAACTATACATTACACAGCAGATATTGAAAGTGCATTTAAAAGAACAATTCATATTTGTCGTGACGTAAACAACGGATGATTAATACGAACCTTACATATAAACGGAGCATCAATATTCTTTATCTGTATATACCTGCACGTAGGGCGAGGCTTATACTATAGATCTTTCATATTAAAAGAAACATGATTAGTAGGAGTAGCTATTATATTTTTAACAATAGCCACAGCCTTTATTGGATACGTATTACCATGAGGACAAATATCATTTTGAGGGGCTACAGTAATTACAAACTTACTATCAGCAATCCCATATATTGGAGAAACAATAGTACAATGATTGTGAGGAGGATTTGCAGTTGAAAACCCAACACTATCACGATTTTTTTCTCTACATTTCATTTTACCATTTATTATCCTAATTATAGTAATAATCCATCTAATATTTTTGCACCAAAGAGGATCAAATAACCCCTTAGGGGTTAATAGAAACTTAGAAAAAATCCCATTTCATCCATTCTTTTCATTTAAAGACTCTATTACTATAATAATAATAATTATAACTTTAATGATAATTTCAATACAACAACCATACATATTAGGAGACCCAGACAACTTTATCCCGGCTAACCCAATAATAACCCCTCCCCATATTCAACCAGAATGATACTTTCTATTTGCATACGCCATTTTACGATCAATTCCCAATAAGTTGGGAGGTGTATTAGCCTTATTTATATCTATTATAATCACCATAATCATGCCATTCTATAATAAAGATAAATTCCAAGGAATACAATTCTACCCAATAAATCAAATATTATTCTGAACCATAACTACTACAGTAATTATACTCACATGAATTGGTAAACAACCAGTAGAAGAACCTTATATTAAGACAGGTCAAATACTAACAATAATTTACTTCTCATACTTTATTATAATCCCATGAGTATCAAAAACCTGAGATAAAATAATCAATTAAGTTAATAAGCTAACAGCATGTGTCTTGAAAACACAAATTAGAAGTTAAAACCTTCTATTAACTTAAAATAACTTATTTTAACATAAATAAATATAAAAATTCAATTAATAAAAACCAAACAAACAAAATATAAACAAAAATAACATTTATTTTTCTAATTTCTTTAAAAATAAAAAAGACCTTTCAGAGGAAAAATCATAATAAATATAATTAGAAAAATAAAAAGTAAATTATTACTTAATAAACAATTTAATTGCATATTTATTTTTAATTTCTTTAAAAAATAAAAAAAACCCTTGCTCCAAAAAAAAACAACAAATAATTTAGAGAAACAGGCAAAAAACCTTTCCAAGCCAGATACATCAATTTATCATAACGAAAACGAGGTAAAGTACCACGAACCCATAAAAACGAAAAAGAAAAAAATAATAATTTAAAAAAAAATAATAAAGAATTAAAATCACCACCCCAAAAAAATAAAACAATTAAAAATCTCATAAAAATAATTATAGAATACTCTGCTAAAAAAATTAAAGCAAATAATGATCCCCCATACTCAACATTAAAGCCAGAAACTAATTCTGACTCACCCTCAGCAAAATCAAAAGGAGTACGATTAGTCTCAGCTAAACAAGAACAATAAAAACAAAGAAATAACGGAAAACAAAATAAAACAAAATAAAAATTATAATAATAAAAAAAATTAAAATCATAACAACCAATTAAAATAAAAACAGACAATATAATTAAAGACAATCTTACCTCATAAGAAATAGTCTGAGCTACAGAACGTAAAGCACCCAATAAAGAATAATTAGAATTTGAAGATCAACCAGCAATTATTAATCCATAAACCCCTAATCCCAACAAACATAAAAGAAACATAAATCCCAAAGAAAAACTACAAAAAAATGTAATATAAGGAAAAATTAACCAAACAAATAAAGCCAAAAATAAACTAAAGACAGGAGAAAAATTATAATAAATATAATTAGAAAAATAAGGAGAAAATTGTTCTTTAGTAAATAATTTAATTGCATCGCCAAAGGGTTGTAAAACACCTAAAATACCCACCCTATTAGGACCCCTTCGAAATTGAATATAACCAAGAACCTTTCGTTCTAACAATGTAAGAAAAGCAACTCTTAATAAAACAGTTAAAATAATTAAAAAAAAATTCAAAATAAACAAAAAAAAATCAAAAAAAAAAATTACTAATTGTAAATTATACATATTTAGATCCTAAATCTAACGCACTTTTCTGCCAAAATAGTTAATAATAATCAAAAAAAAATAAAATAATTAAAATTAACGGTCCTTTCGTACTAGAAAATTTAAAAAATAACTTAAGATAGAAACCAACCTGGCTCACACCGGTCTGAACTCAGATCATGTAAGATTTTAATGGTCGAACAGACCAATAATTTAAGCTTCTACACCCAAATAATAATCTTAATCCAACATCGAGGTCACAATCTATTTTATCAATAAGAACTCTCAAAAATAATTGCGCTGTTATCCCTAAGGTAATTATATCTCAACATCAATAATAAAAGATCATAAAAAACATAAATCAATGAAAAAAAAAATAAATGAATAGTTTATCAATTATTCACATCACCCCAACAAAACTATATCCATAAATCTATAAAAGAAAAAGACCCCAAATCATAAAAAATAGATAAATAAAACTCTATAGGGTCTTATCGTCCTAAAATAATATTTCAGCTTTTTTACTAAAAAATAAAATTCTATATATTAAATAGAGACAGCATGTTTCTCGTCAAACCTTTCATTCCAGTTTACAATTAATAAACTAATGATTATGCTACCTTTGCACAGTCAAAATACCGCGGCTCTTTAAAAATCAGTGAGCAGGCCCAACCTATAATAAACACTAAAGGAGATGTTTTTGATAAACAGGCGGAAACATTAAAAACTTGCCGAATTACTTAAATTAAAATTTAAATAAATAAATTAAAAACAAATAAATATACTAATTCCATCATAATTAATTAACAAAAAAAAATTAAAGTTAATATTCCAATAAAAAAATTAAATAAAATAAAAAATAATTAAAACAACAAGTATACTAAAACGCAAATAAAACAAAGGCTGATTTCAAGCCTATAACCTTGTTAAAAAAAAAAATAAAATTATAAAACAATTAAGAGCTTAACCCCTTAAAATTAAAAGAGAATTAAAAATTAAATAAATTTAAATAAATTAAATTAAAAAAACCCTTAAAATTAAATTTAATTCTCAGAAAACTAGATATATTAAGAAACGAATAGCATTTCACTACCATCATAAAATAAAAAATAACTATAAAACGTTAAAAATCACATTAAAATAAATCCTCACAATTCGAGAAAAATTTATAAAAAAAAATTATTAAATAAACCCTGATACAAAAGGTAAAATAAATAAAAATTCTTTAACAAAAAGAAACAAAATCATTTACATTAAAATTAAACTATAATTAAAAAAAGAATTTAAAAAAAATATTACTAAACCTATAAAAAATAAAAATAATTAATTAAAAAATAAAATAAACAAAAAAAAATAATTATATAATAATAATCAGAGCTTTTTGAATCACACAAAAAAATTTTTCAATGTAAAAGAAAACAATATTTTATTAAACCCTGATAATCCAGATTCACTTTCCAGTAAATCTACTTTGTTACGACTTATCTCAAATAAATGAGAGCGACGGGCGATATGTACACAATTCAGAACTAATTCGGAAATAGAAATTACTAAAACCTACTAATAAATCCACCTTCAATATAAAATTTAAATTAAATATCCATTTAAATTATATTATTGTAACCCATTTAAAACTTTATAATAAGCTGCACCTTGACCTGAAATAAATTTTAATTAAAAAACAAGAAAATATTATCCATAAATATTCTTATAACGGAAATATACAAACAAATATATAAAGTAAAGCCAATCGTGTAATATCATTTACATAACAGGTTCCTCTAAAAAGATAAAATGCCGCCAAATTCTTTAGATTTCAAATACAAAAAATACTACCCTGGAAAAAAAAAATAATCTAAAATAATAGGGTATCTAATCCTAGTTTAAAAAATAGCTTTTACAGAAAATAAAATAAAAGACAAATAAATAAAAATGATATTCCACCAAACATTAATTAAATAAATAACAACAAAAAAAAACACTGCCACCAAAAAATTTAATCTTGAAAATAACGTATAACCGCGGCTGCTGGCACGACATTTGCCCTTCCTATAAAAAATTGCTAAATCCAACATAAATTGATATTTAATAATAAATACTACAAAAAAAAGATATCTAATAAATAATTAAGTATATAAAACATACTAAAAAAAAAAATAAAAATAAGCAAGAATAAAACTTTAAAGCAAAAAAAAAATAAAATACAAAAAAAAAGATAAA